AAATCTTTCTCAAGGATTTCAGGTATTCTATGGTTCCGCAACAATTGCCAATTATTTTTTTTGTCATTGAGATTCATGGATAATTCAGATTAATATTTAAAGATAGATCTTAACTTTTTTTAATCTACTCAAACCGAAATGATTGAAGTTTTTCTATTTGGAATTGTCTTAGGCCTAATTCCTATCACTTTGGCAGGATTATTCGTGACTGCATATTTACAATATAGACGTGGTGATCAGTTGGATCTTTGATTTGATCAAAGATCTTTTTACGGACTTTTTCTACCTTTCTATCAAAAGGTCAAATTTCAGTTTGAATTTCACTTTGTTTTTCTTTTATAGATGAAATCACGCTCTGTAGGATTTGAACCTACGACATCGGGTTTTGGAGACCCGCGTTCTACCGAACTGAACTAAGAGCGTTTGTAAAATAAAAAAGATCTTTTTCTATTGCTATCCTAACGCATTTATGATACATAGAGTATCCGCAAATTAATGACCTTAATAAATTCCTGTTCATTTCCCATAGGAAATGTAATAGGTAGGGGTGACAGGATTTGAACCTGTGACATTTTGTACCCAAAACAAACGCGCTACCAAGCTGCGCTACACCCCTTTTCGAACTTTATGTACAGTATCATTGTACAAAATCCTTGTCTTCTTTTCCACATATATATGATCATTTTTTTTTCTATCTATATCAAAGTTTCTTGTCATTTCTTATATAAAAAAAGAATAGTATACATCTGAAACCCAATCAAACCTATAAAATAAAAGGAGAATTCATATTTGAGCAATAATGCTCATAAAAAGGGCTTCTTTCTTTTGTTTGTTAGGTGAGGCAGGAAATTATCATCTATTGGTTCATTGTACATACTATTTTAGATAGGATTTGAGTGTAAAAAAAAGAAAAAGAAGTTCAAAAATTCTTGAACTAAAGCATCTGACCATACATGTATTCCAATAGAATAAAGAAAGAGAATTTGCAATGCAAAATATAAAAACATATCTCTCTGTGGCACCTGTAATAAGTACTCTATGGTTTGGTTCTTTAGCAGGTCTATTAATAGAAATAAATCGTTTATTCCCAGATGCTTTATCATTTCCTTTTTTTTGATTTTAGTTATTAATATTTCATATTTGAAGAAATGAAGGAGAATAAAATTCCATGTGACAATTCTTTTTTAAAATCTTTAAGATAGATAAGAGGGATATGATATAAAGAAAAAGTTTATTGAAGCTTATCCAAAATTCAGTGAATAGAAATACAGAATCAAATAAGTCCGCTCAAGATCGAACCGAATTTTGCAAAAAATGGAATTTATTAGTCTAGCGTAAGCTACATGAAATCATAGTCGAAAAGAAGAGACTGAAATAAGTATGAGGGTTTAGAATAAAACTTGATAGTTAGAAATAAATTGTATTACTTCATTATTATTCTATTTTTTATTACTTAACTTCAAAAAATAAATTTTTAATTAACTAGATAGTTTCGAAAAAGTCTTTTGAAATGTAAAAAATAACTAGTTAAGAATTCTTATTGATTTTTTTCTTCTTTTTCGATTCAAAAACCGAAAATAGGAAAGTTAAGTTAAACCAAAGAAACCAATCAAAAGACATAAAGGAGGTTCATGGCTAAAGGCAAAGATGTAAGAGTCAGAGTTTTTTTGGAATGTACTAGTTGTGTTCAAAGAAGTGTCAATAAAAAATCAATGGGTATTTCTAGATATATTACTCAAAAGAATCGTTCCAATACACCCAATTTATTAGAATTGAGAAAATTTTGTCGCTATTGCAACAAACATACGACTCACAAAGAAAAAAAAAAATAGATAAAAGGAAACAAAGATCATGTTTGCAAGCAAGTAATAAATAAAGTAAGAACTTCCCATATTTCTTTCTATATATAATTGAAAAAATATATATGAGTAAAACCTAATCTCATTTTAGTGTGGAGATTATATCTTGTGTATATATATTCAATTTATATAAATGAAGCAATAAAATGATATGTGAATCAAAACCATTTTGGTTGGATCTTAAATGAATAAAAAACTCGAATTTTAAAAATAAAGAATAATCCATGAATAAATTTAAACAACGTCCTCGTATTTATAAACCCAAGCAATCTATTCGTATTAATAAACCCAAGCAACCTCTTCGTATTCATAAACCCAAGCAACCTCTTCGTATTCTTAAACCCAAGCAATTTCTCCGTATTCATAAACCCAAGCAACCTCTTGGTAAATTCAATAACCCTTTTCATAAATTCAAACAAAATTTTCCTAAATCTCGTTTACGGAAAATGTATCAATATATTCCTCTTCGTCAATACCTTTCTGCTCGTCGTGAATTTGAATTTCGTCGTAGTAAAAATTCTAGCTATAAATACCGTATTCGTCTTCGTAAACAATTTTTCCGTAAGAAACGTTTTTTGATTCCATCAAGGAATCACATTCATTATAAGAATTTAAGTTTAATTAGTGGATTTATTGGTTTCCAAGGAAAAATAATACCTAGACGAGTTACTAAAATAACCTTGAGTCAACAACGATTAATGACTAGTGCTATAAAAAAAGCTCGTATTTTATGTTTACTACCTTTTCTTGAAAATGAGAGACATTTTAAAAAAAAATGGCGCCAGATCTTAAAACGTCGTCGTGAAAATGAAAATAAAAAAAAAAAAAAAAATAAAAATAAATTCAGAAAAACTCCTTCTAAAACTGAACCAGAAACTCTTCCTAAAACTGAACCAAAATCTCGAAGTAGTTATGGAAAAAAATTTGGTAGTTATGGAAAGAAATATATTAGAATTAAACCAGGAACTCCTCCTAAAAATAAATTAGGAGTTCCTAAAACTGAACCAGGAACTCCTCCGAAAACTGAATTAGGAGTTCCTAAAACTGAATCAAAATCTTGAAGCAGTTATGGAAAAAAATTTGGTAGTTATGGAAAGAAATATGTTAGAATTAAACCAGGAACTCCTCCTAAAACTGAATTAGGAGTTCTTAAAACTGAACCAAGATATCGAGGTCTTAATCCTTATGCAAAAACCAAAAAAAAATTTATTGCACCTAAAACTGAACCAGGAACTCCAGGTCCTAAAACTGAATAGAAAACTTTTGGTCATCGTACTGAAACCAAATCAAAGAATTCTTTGATTTCTGAATTCTTAATATTCTGAATTATTAAGAAAATTTTTGTTAAAAATTTGCTTATTGGCCAACATAAGCATAATATTGATCCAATTTTTTTCTCACTATTACTAAGAAAGAGTGAAATAAATCCCCTTCACAAAGGGGATTTTTCTTGAAAAAATTAGTACTTCATTTTCAGGTTTCCTTATTCAAAATAAAATATATGAAAAAGTCATATATGAATATAAAGAAAAAATATATTAATATTTTGTAAATATATTCATATACCAATTTATTTGAATTAAATTATTATTCAGACCATAATATTAATGGTCTGAATATAGTAAGATATAATATACTAAAATATAAAATATTAGTACTTCATTTTAAGGTTTCCTTATTAAAAAGGAAATATATTATAAAGTCATATATGAATATAAAGAAAAAATATATTAATATTTTGTAAATATGTTCATATATCAATGGATTTGAATTGATTTATTATTCAGTATATTTTTTTCATGGATAAAATATATTAGAATATATTAATATAGTTGGAGATTTTATGATTTTTCAAATATTCAAAAAATGGGTGACTCAATTGCGTTGCACTTTTACTTTTACCTTTAAAAAGGCTTTACCTTCAGGGAGGAACACTTTTCTAGGGGAAATTTCTTGTAACAATGATAATGAACGTTGTTACACTGAAACTACCCATTCTAAGAAGAGAAAAAAAAGGAGAATTTTAAGAATATTAAAAAAACGAACTCGTTTAGAAATACCGTATGGAATCCCTGACGATATAAAAACAATATTAAAATTCACCTTTTTAATAGAAGATGAATTTGCCAAATATAATCAAAACTATAAAACAGGGTTCACCTTCCGAGAAGTGCAACAGCTTCTAATATACCTAGAGACCTGCCTACTAGGTCGATGTCAAGAAGATATTGAGAGGGATACTCTTTGCTTTGAAGAGGAAAAAGCAAAGTTTAACTCATTCATTGAATCGATGTGTAAAAATAAAAATAAAGAAGACCATGGTATTTTTGAACAAAAACCCTACTATTTATTATGTTATTGTGTGCATTTGCACATAATTGAGTTTTATTTAAAAAATCGAATAAATTTTGATGATATACCAGAAGATAAAATAGATACAGAAACTCTTTTTGAGTTTTTTTCTAAGATTTCAACTATCTTAAAAAAAATTCGAATAGACGCACCATTATTCTTCATGGAATAGAAAAAGAAAAAAAGTAAAAAAGGAACTCATTTGATTATTATCAATTATTTTTATTGAATTCCAATTCAATAGAAATAATTGATAACCAAAAACATTTGATTAAGATTAATCTAAGCCAAACCATTTTATTCTGTATAGATATACATAGAATTCTGTATAGATTTAGATAAAAAATATTCTATTCATAATACTGAAAAGGTATTTTCTTTTTCCAAGATCTCAAAAGAGTCCGTTGGGCACCTTATGCTTATGTCATAATAGATTCGAACACTTGCCTCGAATTGACTCAATATAATAATTGCTCTAGTAAAGAACTATCTAATTTAGTGAATAACTTAAAAAAAAGATGGATGATAGATAGAAAATAACTAATCATATCATAAGGAAACAATCCAGTTCACTAAAAACTTGACTCTTGGCAGGTCTCTTTGTATGTGTTGTCCGGAAAGAGGAGGACTTAATGATTATTCGTTCGCCGGAACCAGAAGTGAAAATTCTTGTGGATAGAGATCCTATAAAAACATCTTTTGAGCTATGGGCCAAACCTGGTCATTTTTCAAGAACAATAGCTAAGGGTCCTGATACTACCACTTGGATCTGGAATTTACATGCTGATG